TTCATATATAAATGTAACTAATGTATCGCCTTCGTAAAGGATTTCCCCATAATGTCCATGAACAGTTGCTCCTGGAGTAGCCAAATAAGGCTTAGCTGATCGTATTACCACAGAGTCAACTTGAACAATTAGAACTTGACCCGATTTTAAATGCGGTCCTTTTTTTGCTATACATACATTTTCACAAAGAAACTGCCCAAGATTAACGATTGGAGATGTCTCTTCACAATAATTGTAATGGAGAAAATACCAATTCAAATGGAATGGATTCAAAATGATGTTACTGCATGAATAGGGATTATAAATTTGACCATTTTCATCCAGTAAATAATATTTAAGTATTTGAAAAATCTGTTTGAAATTGTCAAGTTGCAAATAGTTAGTTACCAAGATCTGATTATGGGTTATTAAATGGGAAAATAAATCAAAATTAGAAATTGGAAAACCTGTTCCTAACGGGCCCAACGAATTCCTAATTGGAATTAGGGGGTTCTTTTTGATTGATTCTTTTATCACATTGGGAGATTTTACATCGTTGAATGGGCCTATTCGAAAACAATTGGATGATGACAAAATTATCAAAGATTGAGATTCCTTATTTCGATTCAACAACGTATGGATAGTTCCTTGATTTGGATTAAGGGATTCTTTAATCCTTGACTTGGAATAGGAATAAATGGAAGAAAATGGATTGACATTAGCGCGATCTGATCCATTCTCAGAGATCAATCCTGAACCCGACAGATCGTTCCTTTTTCCGGTATAAGAAATAGGTGACTTAGCTAAGTCGATTCTTAGAAAATATCTAAGCAAACCATTTGTCCTTATTTCAACAAAGGAAGCACAGGCCTTTTCGATTTTTTTGTCTTGGTCCCAATTCAACACTAAAGAAGTCCGAACTAATTGAATACTTGTGTCCCAAATTTCAAGAATTGGGTCGTAATAAAGGATATAATTGACAACTCGAAGTTGTAGATTATCACTTTCCTGCAAGAGATCCGGCGGGAAAAGTCTTCCTAAATTTATACCATCCGTTTTTTTATATGGGACTACAGGTTGAACCAAAACAAAATACTTTTTTTCATACCTGGAAAGTTTCATTCGTTGGATATAGAGCCAATTTTTCAATTTTTTGTATTCTTTGGAATTTGGTTTTCCCCCTCCTGGCGGTATCAATCGGAATGCCTTATTTGTCTTTCCAGGAAAATGGATATCTCCAGAAAAGATTATCAGTTTCATTTTTTCTGCTTTTTTCTTCACTCGGACCAATCCGCCTACCCGACTTCTTCTATTGAAAGTGATTTGTGTATCTGCCCCAATAATACTATTGTGCCGTACCATTATGGAAGAAGATTCGGACAAAATGTGGACTTCCACGGGAATAAAAAAAAATGGATTTACTTCCTTTTGGTATTTTGGCCAAAATACCTTGACTCCTCGATACTCAATCAAATTCTCTTCGTTGACGATTGAATTTAGTTCTCGAGTCTCATATTTAGTAAGTCCCGAGCTCTTTCTTATATATCGAGGATCATCGAAATAAGCAAGAATACTATTTCTACGGAGAATACCATTTCTGGGTATTTCCATTGAGATACCTGAAGAAGGTATTAGTTGGTTCTCGCCTTCTTGAATCGATTCGAGTGGGATGATGAATCTATTTCTTCGCCTCTTTGCCAATAAATCAGAATTACCGTCGAGAATGGCCGGATATCTGAGATTACAATGATCCGTACATGTCATTCGATTCAGTTCTGAATAATCAGGAATCCTATCTCCTTTTTGATTTTTACCAGAAAAATACGAACTAAAAAATTTGTGTCTCACTTGATTATTAGTTACTGAGGGGTTAGCAATATATCTTGGCTTGACAGAAAGAGAATAAGCGTTCATTTGATCTTGATCCTTGTGGATCGAACAAGGGCCTAGACTGTATCTCCAGGGCTCCCCTAATAATATCCATAAATGACTTGTTTTTGGTAAGAGATGAATATTACCATATGTAAATTCAGGTGCATGGTACACATCAGTATTCCAGTGCATTTCGCCTTCTGAGTCAGAATAAATATGTTTTCGAACCTTCTCTTTCAAATTCAAAGTGGAGGTTCTCGCGCGAATCTCAGCAATCACTTGTTCTGATTCTACATATTGATCGTTTTGAACTAAAAGAAAACTTTTGGGCGGAATACACACATTGTGTATAATATCTTCACTCTCAATAGTTACATACAAGTCTCTAGAACATAGAAAAGCAGGATGTCCATGACGTGTACGTGTCGGATGAACCAAATCCTCGTTGAATTTTATTTTTCCATTAGAAGGGGCTCGCACATGTTCTGCAGTACCCCCTGTAAATACTCCGCCGGTATGAAAAGTTCTTAATGTTAATTGAGTGCCCGGTTCTCCAATAGATTGACCTGCAATAATACCTACGGCTTCTCCCAATTCGACCAGGTCGTCATGAGCTGGACTCCGGCCATAACATAATTGACAAATCCAAGATGTACTCCTACAAGTAAAGGGGGTTCGAATAGAGATTGGTTGTGCTCTAAAAGTTATGAATCTACTGACAAGTCCAACCCCAATATCTTGATTTCTAGTAGCAATACATCGCGAACCTATATATATATCATCTGCTAATACACGGCCAATTAATGTTTGGATAAAAATCCTGTCCGTCATCATTCCATTTCGAGGACTTACAGAAATACCTCGAACGGTGCCACAATCTGTTCGACGTACAACAATGTGTTGAACTACTTCAACAAGTCTACGCGTGAGATATCCTGCATCTGATGTTCGGATAGCGGTATCCACAACCCCTTTACGGGCTCCGTAACAAGAAATAATGTATTCTGTTAAAGACAGTCCTTCGCGTAAATTGCTTTGAATGGGTAAATCAATCATTTGCCCTTGAGGATCCGACATTAATCCTCTCATACCTACTAATTGATGTACCTGAGATGCATTTCCTCTGGCTCCCGAAAAAGACATTATATGGACTGGATTAAAAGGATCGGTCATCCGAAAATTAGGATTCATTTCTTGTCGCAAATATTCACTTGTGGCATACCATATTTCGATCGATTGACGTAATTTTTCTACCGCGTGTACATTCCCATAATGATGGTGTTTTTCCAAAATAAAACTTTGTTGTTCAGCGTCTTGAACTAGCCATCTTTTAGAAGGTATTGTTAAAAGATCATCAATTCCTAATGAAATGGATGCGGCGGTAGCTTGTCGGAAACCCAGAGTCTTTACTTGATCCAGGATATGTGATGTATATCCTATTCCATAGTGATCAATAAATCGACTAATAAGCCGTTTCATGGCAGTTCCGTCTATCACTTTATTGTGAAAGACCTGAGTGGGCCGTTCTGCCATCAGTACCTCCATATTGCGCTGAGTAGAATTTTACAATGGGCTTGAGTCAGTGATTGGAAAACTTCCTTTTCTAGATCTTGATTCACGTAGAAATTCTGCACTTATGGTCCTAGTTAACCCGGAGAGACTCGAATTCCCGTTGGTAGCATAGAATTACAACAGCCCTGCCAAAACCCCTGTATGGCTTCTTCTATTTCTCGATAAAGGGAAATATGACCAAGAGTGGTTCGAATATATATATAAAGAATTTCTTTTTTTATACTTCGTACTATTAGATAGTGTCCATAAATCTCATAATAGGTCCCCACAGATTCATAGTGAATTTCGATGGGAACTTCTCTTGCAGCAATAACGCGTTGATCTAGTCGCCACCGCAGCCACAAAGGACTACCTAAATTGATTCGTTTTTGCCGATAAGCTCCAATTGCATCATAGGGATTACAAAAAAAGGGTTCTTTTTTTTTTGTATACTTATAGTTATTATCTTCATTTTGATAGTTTCTACGATTACATGGATTATACCTATTTACACAAATACCCCGACGATTTCCACTCGTTAAGACATAGAGTCCACTAAGCATATCTTGAGTTGGTGCCGAAATCGGATCCCCAATAGTTGGAGACAAAAGATTCATATGAGAAAACATAAGTAAACGCGCCTCTGCTTGAGCCTCCAAAGATAAAGGCACATGAACAGCCATTTGATCCCCGTCAAAGTCTGCATTGAAGCCCTTACAAACTAATGGATGTAAACAAATAGCGCGCCCTTCCACTAAAACGGGGAGGAATGCCTGTATGCCTAATCTATGCAGAGTAGGCGCTCTATTCAGCAATACAGGATGGTCATCCAGAATTTCCTGAAGTATTTCCCATACAATCGGTTTTTTTTTCCGAATTTGACTCTTAGCAACTCCTATGTTCGAAGCAAGATGTTTTCTAATTAGGTCACGAATTACAAATGCCTGGAAAAGTTCTATTGCTATTTCGCGAGGCAATCCACATCGATGTAATGAAAGTGAAGGGCCCACGACAATCACGGACCGCCCTGAATAATCGACCCGTTTACCAAGCAGAGTCTCGCGAACTCTTCCTTCTTTGCCTTCAATTACATCTGAAAGCGACTTGTAAACTCTATTATGATCATCCCTCATTGGTTGTCCGCAGATTCCATTATCAAGAAGTGCATCCACGGCTTCTTGTAGCAATTTTTCCTGAGATATTATTAATTCTTCTGGCGTAGCTATACTTGTTGTTAATAGATCTGTAAGAGTATTATTCCGATAGATAATTCTTCTATAGATTTCATTAATATCCGAGGTCACTAGTTTATCCTCATCTATATGATAGATTGGTCTCAACTCAGGAGGAAGAACTGGTAATAGACGCAAAACCATCCATTTTGGTTCTATATTTGTTCGAATAAAATGCTTAGCCAATTCCATGCGTCTAAGCAAAAAATCTTTTCTTCTTCCAACTTTTCGATCTTCCCATTCGTTCCCTGTGGGTTCCTCTTCCTCCAATTCTTTCCATTCTACCAATGAATAGTCTATAATAATTCGTAAATCTAGATTGGCTAATTGTTGTCTGATAGAACCTCCCCCGGTAGACATCTCTCG